ATATATATTGTTTTTTTATTTCTAAACAATATATATAACACAAATTCACAACGGGGCAATTTCTTAGTACTGCTTTTCTTGTTTTTGGGGTTTGGCAAGAAGTAATGGGTTCTCCAGTATTAAGGGGGGTAGGGGGGTTTGACGAGAAATTCCCCCAGGGGGTATTTAGTGTTTTCTGGTCTTGTGACACCATCTTTATGCACATGAATACAGTAGTGCAATTCTTGGAAGAATGTCTTTACAACAAGCAGGTAATCTTAGCATGAAACAGTTATGTACGACCCGGGTGTTTAGGTTTAAGACACTGTGAAATGTTGAAGAAAAAGCCCCCAAACAGAAAAAACCCCATGCCTGTAAGCGAACGCCCGGCTTGGTGGGTAACGAGTCGAATGAGTCACACCGATAACCTATGTCGGATACAGATCACCATGTGAGGGTTTTAGCAAGTTAGGACCTGAAATAGGAGCCAGATGCCAGTAATAGATCGCTGAGTGCTACCCCCACAGTCGGTGCCCTTGATTCCATCATTAAACGGATGCGCCTGAATTGTGCTTGTTGCTCGGTTCTTACTGCATTTTGGTTGTTCCGGAGCGATTTTTACTGAATTTGCAAGGAGGATTCTAGGGGACAGTGTTTATGTTGATCTCTCTTCCCCCTCATGTAGAGAGGAGTTCATGTTGTTTGCGTAAATGTGGTCTTTGTGTAACCTCAGAAAACGCATTCTGAGTTCGAATGTTCTATTTGGTCTGGCTTTGATAAAGGATGGGTTTGTTACTACCTCATTATGTAAGATAAACCACAGTATGTACTCTCATGAGAAAACATAAAATTTTTAAGTAAACATTCTTTATGCTGGTCATGACTTAGCATTTAAGACGAAGATGGTGCATATTAATTAATGCTCGCAGCACATAATGTAACACTTTCAAAGAGTAGTTTAATTTATGATCTTAGCTTTGGGAGCTAAGGATGAGAGTTAGAGTCTCTTCTCTTTGATAGCGCTAGGAAGAATTCTAATCTTCATTCTCCGGTTTACAAGACCGGGGCTTTAAAGTTAAGCTACTAGGGCTTTACTATCAGTCGAGTATTTTGTTTTCTGCTCAGGCAACCAAGGGGTTCAGTACTAGAAATAAAGTAAAATATAGTACAGATGCGGTTTGTCCAATAATGATAAATGGATGTTCTACTGGTATACCTCCAATTCAGGTTAAGATCAGTATATCTGCTACTAAGAGTCAGAATAGTACTTGAGAGGCAGGCCGAAACGTAAGTGCCCGTTGTTTTGATGTGTGGAGAAGAGGTACCAGTATTAGAATTAGGATTGAGAACAATAAAGCTAGAACTCCTCCAAGCTTGTTTGGAATAGATCGAAGGATGGCGTAGGCGAATAAAAAATACCATTCAGGTTTGATGTGAGGCGGGGTTACTATTGGGTTGGCGGGGGTGAAGTTGTCGGGGTCCCCGAGCACATTTGGGTAGAAGAGTGCTAGACATGTCAGTGCTGTAAGTATAATAATGAAGCCTAGCAGATCTTTGTAAGAAAAGTATGGATGAAAAGGAATTTTGTCTGCGTCTGAGTTTAGACCGGCCGGGTTGTTAGATCCCGTTTCATGTAAGAACAGTAAGTGGAGCATGGTCGCGGCTAACACCACAAATGGAAGAAGGAAGTGGAAGGCGAAGAATCGGGTTAGGGTTGCATTATCTACGGAGAAGCCGCCTCAAATCCATTGGACTAAGGTGTTCCCTACGTAGGGGACAGCAGATAATAAGTTCGTGATTACTGTAGCACCTCAAAAGGACATTTGACCTCAGGGGAGAACGTATCCGACGAAGGCAGTTATTATTACTAGAAGGAAAAGTACGACTCCAATGTTTCAGGTCTCTTTATAGAGGTATGATCCGTAGTATAGGCCTCGGGCGATGTGTATGTAGAGGCAAATAAAGAAAAAGGATGCGCCGTTAGCGTGCAGGTTTCGGATTAGTCAGCCATAGTTCACGTCTCGGCAGATATGAGCGACAGAAGAAAAGGCAGTCGAGATATCAGAGGTGTAGTGTATGGCAAGGAATAGGCCTGTAAGGATTTGGGTAATTAAGCAGAGGCCTAGCAGAGAGCCAAAGTTTCACATAGCTGAGATGTTGGAGGGCGTGGGGAGGTCAACTAGAGCATCGTTAGCAATTTTTAAGATAGGATGGGTTTTTCGTAGGTTTGCCATTAAAGGTTTCTATAGTTGAATTACAACGGTGGTTTTTCATATCACTAGTCCTGGTTAAAATCCGGGTGGGAATTATGGAATATTTTGTTTTCTTATTCATAGTATTGCTGGTTTTGGGGGTGTTGGGGGTTGCTTCTAATCCTGCTCCTTATTTTGCTGCATTCGGTTTAGTATTGGGGGCTGGAGGCGGCTGTGGGGTACTGGTGGGATACGGGGGGTCGTTTGTTTCCTTAGTATTGTTACTAATTTATTTGGGGGGGATGTTGGTAGTGTTTGCTTATTCGGCTGCTTTGGCCGCGGAGCCTTATCCCGAGTCTTGGGGTGACTGATCTGTCTTGGGGTATGTGGTAGGGTATGGGTTGTTATGTTTCCTTGGGGTTGTTATGTGTGTCAAAGGGGTGGGCCAAGGTTATTTTATAATGGATGAGTTCCATCAGCTTTCCACCTTGCGTGGGGATTTTGGGGGTGTGTCTTATATTTATTATTTAGGAGGGGAGATGCTTATAGTTTGTGGGTGGGCTTTGCTTCTTACACTTTTTGTAGTTCTTGAGTTGTCTCGTGGGCGGGCTCGAGGGGCGTTGCGAGCAGTTTAGCTTAGGAGAGTAATTATTAGGGCAATGGAGGCTGTTAGAAGGAGGGCTCCTAAGTATGTTTTAATTAGGCCTTGTTGAGGGTCATTGATTATTTTGATTGCTGGAATTTGGGCGGCCACAAGTCCTTTGGGGCCCGTTTTTTCAAGTCAGATTTGGTCTACTAGTTGGGTGGCGGCGGTTTGCGACAGCGTTAGCGCTAGATTAGGGAGAGCCCGGTGAATAATTGATGAGTAGTAGCCAAGTATATTAGAGAAGTTGTGTGTACTGATTAGGGGGGCTACTTTCAGTTGTTTGTTTGTCAGATTAGCAAGTTCTATGGCAACAGCTAGGCCTATAAGAGTTACAATAAGAGCCCCGAGCTTAAGTGAGAGGGGTATTGTTATGGTTTGGGTCTTGGTGGGTATAAAGTTTGAGGTAATAATTAGTCCAGCAATAATGCTGCCTCAGGCAAGCCGCTTAATTGGGTTGAGTAGCGTGAGGTCGTTTTCGTTAATGGGGGATAGCGGCAAGAATCGGGGCTGACCTATTGATGCAAAGAAGATAATTCGGAAACTATAGACTGCTGTAAAAGAGGTGGCTAGTAGTGTTAAGGCGAGGGCTCAGGCGTTTAGGAGGGATGTGTTTAAGGCTTCAATGATGGCATCTTTTGAGAAAAAGCCTGCTAAGAAAGGGGTTCCTGTTAGGGCGAGGCTTCCGATGGTTATGCATGATGATGTTAGGGGTATTGTTTTATGAAGCCCGCCCATCTTCCGGATGTCTTGTTCGTCATTGAGGCTGTGGATCACGGAGCCGGAACATAGAAATAGCATAGCTTTGAAGAAAGCGTGAGTGCAAATATGTAGGAATGCCAGTTGGGGTTGGTTTAGTCCAATTGTTACCATTATTAACCCTAGTTGGCTAGATGTTGAAAAGGCTACGATTTTTTTGATATCATTTTGGGTCAGAGCACAGATTGCTGTAAAAAGTGTTGTTAATGCTCCAAGGCAGAGGCAAGTCGTGAGAGCTGCTTGGTTGTTTTGCATAATTGGGTGGAGGCGAATTAGTAGGAAAATGCCAGCAACAACTATTGTGCTAGAATGCAGTAGGGCAGATACTGGTGTAGGGCCTTCCATTGCGGCGGGTAGCCAGGGGTGAAGGCCAAATTGGGCGGATTTACCAGTGGCGGCAAGAATGAGGCCCATAAGGGGGAGGGTGAGGTCCATGTCTTTAGTAGTGATGAAAATTTGTTGTATCTCTCAGCTGTTTGTGTTCATTGCTAACCAGGCTATGCTCATGATAAGACCAATGTCGCCTACGCGGTTGTAAATAACGGCTTGTAAGGCCGCAGTGTTGGCGTCTGCTCGTCCATATCATCATCCGATTAGGAGGAAGGATATAATGCCAACACCTTCTCACCCAATAAAGAGCTGAAACATATTGTTGGCTGTGACAAGAGTGATCATGGCAATGAGAAAAATTAAGAGGTACTTGAAGAAGCGGTTTATATTGGGGTCTGCTGATATGTATCAGGATGCGAATTCTAAAATAGACCAGGTGACGTATAGTGCAATTGGGGTAAAAATAATCGAGAACTGGTCAAATTTGAAGCTTGTGTTGAGGTCGAAAGTTATTGTGTTGATTCAAGATCAATTTGTTGTGATTGCTTCTACTCCTTGGTCTAGAAAAATGCAAAGTGGGAGGAGGCTAATAAAGAAGGCTAGTTGAACCGCCGTTTTTACTTGGAGCAGGGCTCAGGTTTTCTTAAGGGGGGTGGGGCTTATTGTTGTGATAACTGGGTATGAGAGCACAATTAGTACTAGGAGTAGTGTTGTGTTGAATATTAAAGTTGTCGAGTACATAGCCGCTACTTGGAGTTGCACCAAGAGTTTTTGGTTCCTAAGACCAATGGATGAACTATTATCCTTTAGGGGCCAAGGGACCCATGGAGTTTAACCATGGCTTGGAAAAATTAGCACTCTCCCGAGATTACGTCCTCCCTTGGTTAACAAGAAGGTTTTATCTTCTATTGCCAGAATCACAATCTGGGGTTTTATTTAAACTATGTTTACATATACATCACCCTCATATAAGTTCGGGTTTTGTTACTAACAGGAGTAGTGGTGCCAGGTGTAAGCTGATAAGAAGGTGTTCTCGGGTGTGTGAAGGTTCTAGGCCGATAACATGGCTTGGGGTTGGGCCTCGTTGAGTTATTAGGAACATATAAAGTGAGTACCCGGCTGTAATTAGAGTTCCTGTTCCTGTTAAAACAATCGTGAAGTAGGACCAGTTAAATATTGAGGTAATAATTATTAGTTCTCCTATTAGGTTAGGAAGGGGAGGTAAAGCAAGGTTGGCTAGGGAGCTGATAAACCACCAGGTTGTTATGAGGGGAAGAAGCGTTTGTAGGCCTCGGGCCAACAGGAGAGTGCGACTATGGGTGCGTTCATAGTTAGTGTTTGCTATACAAAAGAGTGCAGAAGAAACAAGGCCATGAGCGATTATTAAGATAATTGCTCCAGTAAATCCTCATGGGGTTTGGATAAGAATTCCGGCAGCTACTAAGCCTATATGGCTAACTGAAGAATAGGCAATTATAGACTTTAGGTCTGTTTGCCGTATACAGATTGACCCCGTCATAATAATACCTCAAAGGGCCAGAATAATGAAGGGATATGCCAGGTCTTTGGTAATAGGGGCTAAAATCATGACAATTCGCATTATCCCGTATCCCCCTAGTTTAAGCAAGACTGCGGCGAGAACCATTGAGCCTGCAATAGGGGCTTCAACGTGTGCTTTGGGGAGTCATAGGTGGACACCATAGAGGGGTATTTTGACCAAGAAGGCAGCAAGACAGCCAACTCATCATATTTTAGTGCTTCACGAGGTTGTCTGGATATCTGTATGTTGAATGATAAGCATAGAGAGGCTACCGAGGTCTTTTTGTAAAATCAAAAGTGCCACCAGAAGTGGGAGAGACCCAGCCAAGGTATAGAATAGGAAATATGTACCTGCGTTTAGGCGTTCTGCTTGGTTTCCTCAGCGGGTGATCACAATAAGGGTTGGGATTAGCGTGGCTTCAAACATGATGTAAAACATTATAATTTCTGTTGAGCCAAAAGCTAAAATGAGGAAGATCTGTAGTGTAATTAGTAGCATAATAAAGGTTCGTTGTCGGCTTGTTGGTTCCGCTAATATGTGGTTTTGGCTTGCAATAATTATTAGAGGGAGTAGTCAGCAGGAGAGTACAAGGAGGGGTGTGGATAAAGGATCAGTTGCAACGTAAAGGTTTAATGAGGATCACCCGGTTTCCAACTCTCATTTCATTCAGCTTAGACTGAGAAGGGCGATAACGAGGCTTTGGGATGAGGTGGTGGCTCAGAGCCATTTTTTGTTCACAATTCATGTTGTGGGAATTATTATGATTGTTGGGATTAAAATTTTTAGCATTGTAGGAGGTTTAAGGCTTTTAAGTGGTCTGTCCCGTGAGTACGGGAGGTGGCTACTAGGAGGGCAAGGCCCGCGCTGGCCTCGCAGGCGGAAAAGGCTAGTAGTATTATAGGGGTTGATGAAAATACGCTTGAACTCATTTGGACAGATCAGAGGGCCATGGCTACATATAAAGATAGCATCATGGCTTCTAGGCAAAGGAGTGCAGATAAAAGGTGTTTTCGGTGAAAGGCAAGGCCGGACAGCCCAAGTGTGAAGGCGAGAGTAAACGTGAAATGGGTTGGGGTCATAAGACGATCATGGACTTGAACCACGTTTTGCTGAGCCGAAATCAGCGGTCTTTCTTTAGACTAATCGTCTATTCAGCTCATTCTAAGCCCCCTTGAGCTCACTCGTAGGCTAGGCCAACAGTCAGTAGAACAATAATAAGTGTTGCTCAAAATAGGGTTTGGAGGGTTGTTACTAGTTGGCTTCCTCACGGGAGGGGAAGAAGAAGTGCAATCTCTAGGTCAAATAGTAAGAAGAGAATGGCTACCAGAAAAAATCGTATTGAGAAAGGGAGGCGAGCCGTTCCTAGGGGGTCGAAGCCACATTCATAGGGAGACAGCTTCTCTGAGTCCGGGCTTATTTGTGGTAGCCAGAAGGAAATAAAAATCAAAACTGAGGAGAGAGCCGTAGTTAATATTAAAATTGAGAGAATTGGATTCATTACCTTTCCCTGGGCTTTAACCAGGATTAAATAATTGGAAGTCACTTGTATTTGTTTGATACTAGAAAGGTTATGAGCCTCATCAGTAGATTGAGATGTAAAGGAAGAGTCATACTACGTCAACGAAGTGTCAGTATCAGGCTGCGGCCTCGAATCCGAAGTGGTGTTCTGAAGTAAAGTGGTATTTTACCTGGCGTAGTAGGCAGACTGCCAGAAAGGTTGAGCCGATAATTACGTGTAAGCCGTGGAAACCGGTGGCTACAAAGAAGGTTGAGCCATAGACTCCGTCAGCGATAGTAAAGGGGGCTTCATAGTACTCTATGGCCTGTAATAAAGTGAAATAAAACCCTAGCAGAATGGTAAGAGTTAGAGACTGGATTGCTTGCTTTCGTTCTCCTTCTATAATGCTGTGATGAGCTCATGTGACGGTAACACCAGAGGCCAAAAGTACTGCAGTGTTAAGTAGGGGGACCTCGAAAGGGTCCAGGGTGATGATACCTGTTGGGGGCCAGCAGGCTCCTAGTTCAGGTGTAGGGGCTAGGCTGGAGTGGTAAAAGGCTCAGAAGAAGCCTAGGAAGAAGAAAACTTCCGAGGTAATAAATAAGATTATTCCATAACGTAAGCCTTTTTGTACTGGGGGTGTGTGGTGTCCTTGAAATGTCCCCTCTCGAACAATATCTCGTCATCATTGATATATTGTAAGAAGCATTAGGACCATGCCTAGGGTAACGAGGGTCATAGATTGAAAATGGAACCACATTGCAGTTCCAGAGGTGACTAGCAGGGCTGCGACGGCCCCTGTTAGTGGCCATGGGCTTGGGTCGACTATGTGAAATGCGTGTGCTTGGTGTGCCATTATACGTTTTCTTGCAGATAGAGGCTTAACAGTAGTACGAACACATAGGCCTGAATTATGGCGACGGCCACCTCAAGAAGTGTGAGCAGAAAAAGAACGAGGGCGGTGAGAATAGCTACGGTTGGTATAAGAGGAAGGAGGACGAAAACAGCGGTAGCAATGAGTTGAATTAGTAGATGGCCTGCTGTTAAGTTTGCTGTGAGACGTACTCCCAGGGCAAGAGGGCGAATAAATAGGCTGATTGTTTCGATGATAATCAGTACTGGGATTAAGGGCACGGGAGTCCCTTCTGGAAGAAGGTGACCCAGGGCAACGGTCGGCTGGTTTCGCATTCCAATAATTACTGTGGCTAATCAGAGAGGTACGGCAAAGCCTATGTTCAGTGAAAGCTGTGTAGTTGGGGTAAAGGTATAGGGTAGGAGGCCTAAGAGGTTTATAGAAATAAGGAATAGTATTAAAGATGTAAACAGTGTTGCTCATTTGTGTCCTGCTGGGTTTAGTGGGGTAAAGATTTGTTGGCTAAATAGGCCTACAAACCATGTTTGTAATGTTAATAGTCGATTGTTCAGTCAGCGAGAGGTGCAAGAGGGGAACAATGTTCAAGGCAGGAGAAGGGCAAGCCCTATTAAAGGGACACCCATGAGTGTGGGGCTTATAAATTGGTCAAAGAAGTTTAGTGCCATGGTCAATTTCAGGGGTTAGTTGTTGTGCTTTCCGTAGTATGGGGGCTTGGGTCATTGTTAAAGGTGTGTGACATTAATTTAGTGGGTGCAATGATAAGAAACACTAATCAGGAGAAAACTAAGATCATAAATCAAGGGGCGGGGTTTAATTGAGGCATATCACCAAGGGCGGTCGGAATCGCCAGTTTTTAGCTTAAAAGGCTAACGCTAGTACCTGTTTAGCTTCTCAGTGAGGCGTCTTCAAGTATTGTAGATGATCAGGCCTCAAAGTGATGTAGAGGGACTGCTTCTACCACGATAGGTATAAAGCTGTGGTTTGCACCACAGATTTCGGAACATTGCCCATAGTATACGCCAGGGCGAGCGGCGATGAATGCTGTTTGGTTTAGCCGTCCTGGCACTGCGTCTATTTTAACGCCTAGGGCTGGGACTGCTCATGAGTGGAGGACGTCTTCGGCTGTAACTAACACTCGGACTGGGGATTCTATGGGGACAACCATCCGATGGTCCGTTTCGAGAAGACGAAAATGTCCAGGGGCTAGGTCTTGGGTTGGGACCATATAAGAGTCGAAGCCTAGATCCTCGTAGTCGGTGTATTCGTAGCTTCAGTATCATTGGTGCCCGATTGCTTTGATAGTGAGGTGCGGGTCGTTAATTTCGTCTATGAGGTATAAGATTCGTAGTGAGGGAAGGGCGATTAAAATTAGGATAATTGCTGGCAGAACGGTTCATACAATTTCAATTTCCTGGGAGTCTAGGATGTAGGCATCTGTCAGCGTGGTGGTGACCATGGCTACAATAATATAAAGAACAAGTGTGCTAATCAGAAATACGATTATAAGTGCGTGGTCATGAAAGTGTAGGAGCTCTTCCATTACCGGAGATGCTGCATCTTGAAAACCTAGTTGAGAGGGGTGTGCCATTAAGATGCGCGGGGTTTTAACCCACAATTCTGCCTTGACAAGGCAGTGTAATTTTTGTTACTAGCATCTTATTAAGAGAGTGACAGAGTGGTCATGTGGTCGGCTTGAAACCGTCTTATGGGGGTTCGATTCCTTCCTTTCTTGAGTATTTGACTACTTTCCCATATAAGGGGTTGGTGTCTCAAAATTTATAATCCCAGGCAGGGTGTACACGAACGTACCCGGGCTCTTCAAATGTGTGATAGGGGGGCGGGCAGCCATGTAATCACTCAACGTTTGTTGAGGTAAGTTCTACTCATTTAACCTCTCGTTTTGAGGCAAAGGCTTCTCACAAGATGAATAGGAAGAGAATTACAGCTGTGAGCGATACTAATGAGCCAATTGAAGAAATTGTATTTCATAGGGTATAGGCATCGGGGTAGTCTGAATACCGTCGAGGTATACCTGCTAGGCCCAGGAAATGTTGGGGGAAAAAGGTTAGATTTACACCAATAAACATAACCCCAAAGTGGATTTTAGTTCAAGTGTCGTGTAGAGTATATCCTGTAAACAGGGGGAATCAATGAACAAACCCCCCTATAATTGCAAAAACGGCTCCCATAGAGAGAACGTAGTGGAAATGTGCTACCACATAATATGTATCGTGGAGTACAATATCGATTGACGAGTTAGCCAGAACGATTCCGGTAAGGCCCCCAACTGTAAATAGGAAGATAAAGCCTAGGGCTCAAAGTAGTGGTGTTTCTCATTTAATTTGGCCCCCATGTAGAGTAGCGAGCCAGCTAAAAACTTTTACGCCGGTTGGGATTGCAATAATTATTGTGGCGGAGGTAAAATAGGCACGAGTGTCCACATCTATACCAACAGTAAACATATGATGGGCTCATACAATGAAACCTAGTAGTCCAATTGCTATTATTGCTCAAACCATCCCTATATAGCCAAAAGGCTGGGGTTTGCCTGCATAATATGCAACAATATGAGAAATTATTCCGAACCCAGGCAGGATTAAAATATAAACCTCTGGGTGCCCGAAGAATCAGAACAGGTGTTGATAAAGGATTGGGTCTCCTCCACCAGCAGGGTCAAAGAAGGTAGTATTCAGGTTTCGATCGGTTAGCAGTATCGTGATTCCAGCCGCTAGTACCGGGAGGGAGAGTAAAAGAAGAACTGCAGTAACCAGTACCGCTCAAACAAATAGTGGTGTTTGGTACTGTGTAATGGCTGGGGGTTTTATGTTAATAATAGTAGTAATAAAGTTGATTGCCCCTAAGATAGAGGATACTCCTGCTAGATGAAGGGAGAAGATGGTTAGATCTACAGAGGCTCCTGCATGTGCGAGGTTTCCTGCAAGAGGGGGGTAAACAGTTCATCCGGTTCCTGCTCCTGCTTCAACCCCAGAGGAGGCTAAAAGTAGAAGGAAAGAAGGGGGAAGAAGTCAGAAGCTCATATTGTTTATTCGAGGGAATGCTATATCAGGAGCGCCAATTATTAGTGGAATAAGCCAGTTTCCAAAGCCTCCAATTATAACAGGCATTACTATAAAGAAAATTATTACGAACGCATGTGCTGTAACAATAACATTATAGATCTGGTCGTCACCTAAAAGGGCACCAGGCTGGCTGAGTTCTGCCCGGATAAGGAGACTTAGTGCAGTGCCGACCATACCTGCTCAGGCACCAAAGACTAAATATAGGGTGCCGATGTCTTTATGATTGGTAGAGAAGAATCAACGGGTGATTGCCACAGGTAAGATGGCCGAGTGTTTAGGCGGTGGGCTGTAGTCCCATATACAGAGGTTTAATTCCTTTTCTTATCAAGTTTTGTAGTGTAGTAGCACGCCAGATTGCAAACCTGGGGGCGCAGAATAACCCCTGCCAAAACTTCCCCTCCCCGGCTACCGGGGAAGTAGACGGATGCCCGCTGGTTTAGGCGTCTAGCTGTTAACTAGAACTTTGAGGGATCGAGGCCCTCCTGTCTATTAAGGCCTTAGCTTAATTAAAGCGTTTGATTTGCATTCAATTAATGTGGGATAGAGGCCCGCAGGTCTTATCAGAGGCTGGGAGGGTTCCACTCCCACTTAAGGCTTTGAAGGCCTTTGGTCTAGTTATCCTAAGCTTCTAGGTGAGGAGCGCTATGGCTGTAGGGGTGATTGGAAGTATAATAAGAGAGGCTACTGCTATTAAGGGAAGGGGGCCAGTTGCAGTTGTTTTTAGACGTCAAGGGGACTTGTTGTTGGTTGTGTTAGGGCCAGATGTTAATGTTATGCTGTAGCAAAGTCGGAGGTAGAAAAAAAGACTCAAGAGGGCTGAGAGGGCTATAATAGTGGCAGTTACAGCGAGGTCCTGTTTTGTGAGTTCTTGCAAGATTATTCACTTTGGTATGAAGCCCGTGAGTGGGGGGAGTCCGCCCAGCGACAGCATGGTGAGCATAGCGATGGTAATTATAGTTGGGGCTTTGGCTCATGCTGTCGCGAGGGTGTTGATGTTGGTCGTTGACACCGTTTTTAGGGTTATAAATGCGGTAGAGGTTATGATAATATAGACTATTAAGTTTAGAATTATTAGGTTTGGGGAGTGTTTTAAAATAATAATCATTCAACCCATATGGGCAATAGAGGAGTATGCTAGAATCTTTCGAATTTGGGTTTGGTTCAGTCCTCCTCATCCCCCTACAAGGGCTGAGATTGTGCCGAGTAAAAAAAGGAGGGTAGGGTTAACGTTGGGGGCGATTTGATAAATAAGAATTATTGGGGCTAGCTTTTGTCATGTTGAGAGGATGAGCCCAGTTGAAAGATCTAGGCCTTGAAGTACTTCCGGTAATCATAGATGAATGGGGGCAAGGCCGACTTTTATGCCTAGAGAGATTATAGTAATGGTGGTTGCTAGTGGGTGGGAGGGCTGCAGAATGTGCCAAGTACCTAATATTCAGGCATTGGATGTGGCCGCGAAAAGTAGAAGTGCCGCTGCGGCCGCTTGTGTCAGGAAGTACTTTGTCGTAGCTTCAACGGCTCGGGGGTGATGGTGTTGGGCTATGAGGGGAATAATGGCCAATGTATTGATCTCTAGTCCCATTCATGCAAGGAGCCAGTGGGTGCTGGCAAATGTGATGGTAGTACCTAGCCCTAGGCTTGCGATAAGGATAAATATTACTCAGGGGTTCATTAGTAAAGGAAGGATTTTAACCAACATGTTCGGGGTATGGGCCCGAGAGCTTGTTTAGCTGACTTTACTAGGAGATGGTGTAGTGGAAGCACCAGGAGTTTTGATCTCCTAAGCATGGGTTCAAGTCCCTTTCTCCTAAGGAAGTGGGAGGGGTCTAATCTCCATAATCCACTCTATCAAAGTGGCCCTTTTGTTTCAGGCACGCTTCCGTTAAAATTGAGGGGGTAGTCCCGCCAGTGCAATTGGCAGTGATATATTTCATACTAGTAGTGCTAAGGCTAGGGGGAGGAAATTTTTTCACACGAGATGTATAAGCTGGTCGTATCGAAATCGGGGATAAGAAGCTCGGACCCAGAGGAATATGACTGACAGGAGTGCTGCTTTAAACATAAGGTTAACGGTAGTTATTTCGGGTAAAAGAGGATTATGTATGGCGCCTAGAAACAGGATTGTGGATAGAGTATTTATTAGGAGGATGTTTGAATATTCTGCTAGGAAGAAGAGGGCAAATGGTCCCCCTGCATATTCGACGTTGAAGCCAGAAACGAGCTCTGATTCACCCTCTGTGAGATCGAAGGGTGCTCGATTGGTTTCTGCTAGGGTTGAGACGTACCATATGGCAGCTAGCGGTCATCCTGGGGCGAGAAGTCAGATTGTTTCCTGGGCTGTATTAAATATAGTTAAATTAAACCCCCCTACCATAATGATGATAGACAGAAGAATTAGGCCCAGGCTAACTTCGTATGAAATTGTTTGGGCTACCGCGCGCAAGGCTCCGATCAGTGCGTACTTAGAGTTTGATGCTCACCCTGAGCCAAGAATCGAATAGACGGCAAGGCTTGAGAGAGCAAGCACAAAAAGAATTCCGAGGTTTAAGCTAATCACGGGATAGGGTATTGGCATGGGTGCCCATATTGCCAGAGCAAGGGTTAAAGCAAGGGTGGGGGTTGCTAGGAAAAGGAATGGGGAGGAGGTTGATGGACGGATGGGTTCTTTGATGAATAGTTTTACGCCATCGGCGATTGGTTGAAGAAGACCATAGGGACCTACTACGTTTGGCCCTTTTCGTAGTTGTATATAGCCCAGCACTTTTCGTTCTAGTAGTGTTAGAAAGGCAACGGCCAGTAGGACGGGGACAATATATGCCAGAGGATTAACAACGTGGGTTATAATTGAGTTCATAGCTGAAGGAGAGGATTTGAACCTCCGATAGAAAGGGCTTAGGCCTTTTGCAATTACCAGGCTCTGCCACCTTAGCTTGCCGTTATCTATGGCAGTTGTGTCGATCTAATTACACTCTTTATATGCTTTCAGAGGGTAGAGGTGGGGCTCGTGTTTTTGTAGGCCCCTCTACTCCGGTCCTTTCGTACTAGGAGTAGATTCGTTCATAGATAGAAACCGACCTGGATTACTCCGGTCTGAACTCAGATCACGTAGGACTGTTAATCGTTGAACAAACGAACCCTTAATAGCGGCTGCACCATTAGGATGTCCTGATCCAACATCGAGGTCGTAAACCCCCTCGTCGATATGGACTCTGGGAGGGGATTGCGCTGTTATCCCTAGGGTAACTTGGTTCGTCAATCAGGATTATCCTGGGTCATGTTTGGTCAAATTTTTTGATGCCTAGACTTGTTTTTCTTAGCTTAAGGGTTTTCCCATACCACTCGGAGGCTCTTTTATCCTCCGCGGTCGCCCCAACCGAAGGCGGGCTGATCATTGGCGTTTAAATCTCCGAGCTTGTAAGAAGGGTTTGGTGTGCTTGATCATTTGCCTAAAGCTCCATAGGGTCTTCTCGTCTTATGTTGTTATGTCCGCTTCTGCACGGACAGATCAATTTCATTGACTGGGGGGAGGAGACAGTTAAACCCTCGTTATGCCATTCATACAGGTCTTCATTTAAAAGACAAGTGATTACGCTACCTTCGCGCGGTTAAGATACCGCGGCCGTTAAACACTGCTGTCACAGGGCAGGCGGGACCTCTAATACTTCATTATTAGCAAGAGGCGATGTTTTTGGTAAACAGGCGGGGTTTGGTTTTGCCGAGTTCCTTCTCACCCTTTTAGTCTTTCCTTTACGCACTCCTGTGTCGGGTTGACGGTAGATAGGGCATGGCTTTCTTGTTTATTTATGTTGTTGTTATTCCTTCTATTTGGGTCCGTTAGTTGTCAGTGGCTAGTCCTGTTTGACTCACGATTGTGCGGGGAGAAGGGGTACCCCTTCTTATTACTAATTTTAGCATTATCTTCTCTACGGTTATGTAGGGGGGCTCGGTATTTAAAGGGGGTTGGGTTAGGTTTACTGGTATTGTTGGTTAGATTCTGCTTGGGCTTTAACGCTATCTTCACAGGTGGCTGCTTTTAGGCCCACTGGGGGAGGTACCTTGGATTTTTGATCCTTTCCCGCCTAAATAAGGTTGTATTCTTTTTCAAAAGAGCTGTACCTCTATTGACTAACTATTATGTTTTACTTGCTTCTTTTATGCGCAGGGTTAGGAATTTATAATGCTGAACTTGTATTCATTTCCCGGGCAACCAGCTATCACCAGGTTCGGTAGGCTTGTCACCTCTACTTGGGAGTCTCCCCACTCTTTTGCCACAGAGACGGGTTTGCCCTTTTAGGCTGCTCCGAAGTAGCTCCCCTGGTTTCGGGGGGTCAAACTTAAGCTCTCTTTGCTTGGGCTTTCTTGCTAAATCATGATGCAAAAGGTACGAGGGTTGGTCTCTGCTTCTTTTTGCTTTGTTGGGTTGTTTCATTTCTTTTTCAGCTTTCCCTTGCGGTACTTTTTCTATAGCTCTAAGGACCTTTTCTATCACCTATACTTGGGCGGTAAAATGTTTTAATACTTTGGCGAAGTTTGGTTATTAATATTTTAGGTTTGATAGTTGTGTTTAGGCTAGCTATTTAGCTTAGGACGACTCGATTTGCACGTGTGTCTTCTCAGTGTAAGGGAGATGCTTTCCTTTTTAGCTACGTCCTAATTATTCCAAGTGCACCTTCCGGTACACTTACCATGTTACGACTTGCCTCCTCTCTATTTTTTCTTCAGGCTTTATTTATTGTCGTTTTGTTTTTCGAGGAGAGTGACGGGCGGTGTGTACGCGCCTCAGAGCCAGTTTCAAAAGAACTCTCTTGTTTCTTTTTACTGCTAAATCCACCTTCAACTGTACATTTTTCATTGTACTTTCCGTAGTATTCTGTTAACAGAAAATGTAGCCCATCTCTTCCCCCTTCATCCGCTACACCTCGACCTGACGTGCTGGGGGTTACCCGTTCTGCTTACTGTTGTTCTCTCAAAAGGTAAACTGGCGACGGCGGTATATAGGCGGTAATGACAAGAAGGGGTGAGGTTTAACGGGGATTATCGGTTATAGGACAGGCTCCTCTAGGTGGGTTTGAGGCACCGCCAAGTCCTTTGGGTTTTAAGCTAGGGCTCGTAGTTCCCTGGCGGGCGAAGTTTGTGCATTTGTCGCCTTAGTTTAAGGCCAAGCATAGTGGGGTATCTAATCCCAGTTTGTGTCTTGGCTGTCGTGAGTTCAAGGTTTTTAGAACCACTTTCGTCGTTGGGCTTCGTGACCCCCATGGCGTATGACAGCATAAGGGGTATTTGGTTCTAGTTGGGGTTCATCTCTAATCACACTTTACGCCGTAGTGCATCAATTTGGGCCTCTCGTATAACCGCGGTTGCTGGCACGAGTTTTACCGGCCCTTTTAACCATAACTAAGTCGAGCTTTCGCTCATAGCTTAATGTTTGTCACTGCTGAGTTCCCTTGGGGGTGTGGCTAAGCAAGGCGTTTTGGGCTACGGAGGTGTGCCTGATGCCTGCTCCTTTTTTCCTGCCGGGGGTAAAGGGCATTCTCACGGGGATGCGGGTACTTGCATGTGTAAGTTGGGTTATAACTGATGTTAAAGTCAGGACCAGGCTTTTGTGTTATTGGAGCTTTTCATGGCTCATCTTGGCATCTTCAGTGCCATGCTTTGGTTTAAGCTACATTAAC